TCTGGGGAGGTCCGTTTGATATCCCAAAACTGCTCAGCAACAGTCGGACAGGTGGGTAATGTGGGGGTGAACCAGAAAAGTTTGGGTAGAGCCGGATCTAAGCGTTGGCTGGGTAAGCGTCCTGTAGTAAGAGGAGTAGTTATGAACCCTGTAGACCATCCCCACGGGGGTGGTGAAGGGAGGGCACCCATAGGTAGAAAAAAACCCACAACCCCTTGGGGTTATCCTGCGCTTGGAAGAAGAAGTAGAAAAAAGAATAAATATAGCGATAGTTTTATTCTTCGTCGCCGTAGTAAATAGGAAAATATTAAAAATAGAATACGTTTCCTCGTCTTTACAAAAAAAAAAGATAGGAGTAATTAGCCGTGACACGTTCACAAAAAAAAAATCCTTTTGTAGCTAATCATTTATTGATAAAAATTTCGAAGCTCAACATGAGGGCAGAAAAAGATACAATCGTAACTTGGTCCCGGGCATCTACCATTATACCCATAATGATCGGCCATACAATAGCTATTCATAATGGAAAGGAGCATTTGCCTATTTATATAACAGCTCGTATGGTAGGTCACAAATTGGGAGAATTTGCACCTACTCTGAATTTCCGGGGGCACGCGAGAAACGATAACAAATCTCGTCGTTAATGTTAATTAATTAATGTTAATTAATAAAGTGAATGTGGGTGCTCGTCGTTTTTGGTATTGGTGGGAGGTGAACCTTATGATAAAGAGTGACCCGGATGTAGAAGTATACGCTTTAGGGCAACATATACGTATGTCTGCTCATAAAGCGCGAAGAGTAATTGATCAGATTCGTGGGCGTACCTACGAAGAAACACTTATGATACTAGAACTCATGCCTTATCGAGCATGTTATCCCATTTTTAAATTAGTTTATTCGGCAGCAGCAAATGCTCGGCACAATATGGGTTTCAACGAAACGGCTTTAATCATTAGTCAAGCCGAAGTTAATGAGGGTACTATCATGAAAAAGGCAAAACCCCGGGCTCGAGGGCGTAGTTATCCGATAAAAAGGCCCACCTGTCATATAACTATTGTATTGCAAGATATATCTAAAGATAAAAACTATTTTATATGGTTAAGAAAATATGGGTGGGTATATAAAGATAAGTATACAGATGTCAGAGAAAGGTATCTATATATGTTGGATCGATATCAGAACAAAATGATATGGGCTAATAGAGAATTGATATGGCCTTATAGAGAGTTATGGGACAAAAAATAAATCCACTCGGTTTCAGGCTTGGTACAACCCAAAGCCATCATTCTGTTTGGTTTGCACCATCAAAAAGTTATTCCGAGGGTCTCCAGGAAGATCAAAAAATACAGGATTATATCAAGAATTATGTACAAAAAAATATGAAAATATCCTCCGGTGTCGAGGGAATTGCACGCATAAAGATTCAAAAAAGAATGGATCTTATCCAGGTCATAATATATATGGGATTCCCAAAATTGTTAATAGAGGGCAGCCCGCGAGGAATCGAAGAATTACAGAGCAATGTACAAAAAGAAATGAATTCTGCGAACCGAAAAGTTAACATTACTATCAAAAAAGTTGCAAACCCTTATGGACAGCCTATTTTTCTTGCAGAATATATAGCCGTACAATTAAAGGATAGAGTTTCATTTCGAAAGGCAATGAAAAAAGCGATTGAATTAGCTGAACAAGCAGATACAAAAGGAATTCAAATACAAATTGCAGGGCGTATCGACGGAAAAGAAATTGCGCGTGTCGAATGGATCAGAGAAGGTAGGGTTCCCCTACAAACCATTCGAGCGAAAATTGATTATTGTTCCTATACATTTCGAGATATCCATGGGGCATTAGGAATCAAAATTTGGATATTTGCAGATGAGGAATAATGGTTCTTTTGTTGTCTTTCTGATCTATCAATTTGTCAATTGAATAAAAAATAACAAACTCCTTCATTTTTTAGATTCAATAAAAAAAATGAGAAATTTTAGAATTCTATAGGGTTGAATAACAATTCGATTGACTCCATATAATTGCTATGCTTAGTGTGTGACTCGTTGGTTTGGTTAGGATTTAAAAACAAAGGACCGTTGCCTAGTGTGAACTTAACTATATAACCAATAACCAGCTCATTGCTTCGTATTATCTGGATCCAAGGAACCAGTCACTATATGATGTATCGATCGTATTGTTGTAGCAACTGAAATCTTTTTTACAGAAAAGAAAAATCAATCAGATTATAAGGTTGTGAAGAAAAAACAAAGGGATATAGATAGATGGAAGGATGAGAGAAAGAAAGAAAAAGAATAGCAATGATATACGATTCCAATATGTATGGTCTATGAACTATCTCATAAAAGGCAGTGTAATAAAGCATTAAATTAATATGTATTCGTCCATAATTAATAATTAAATGAATACAATTAATTCATAAGAAAAATAAAAATAATAAAGAGCATCGAGTCAATAAAGACTGAGGAGATTGATTCAGGAACCCATTTTTTTTTTTATTAGGAGCTCCGTTGCAAAGTTCGGGCCTAGCCATTAATCGAGAAGCGATGGGAACGACAGAACCTGTGACTGCGGAAGATTCCCTTGAAAAGAATGCTAATGATTCATTGGGTGGGATGGCGGAACGAGCCAAGAACCAATTCATTTATTATGAGAGAGAGGTCATGAGATGCCTCTACGAATGAAAGGGATGTTCAAAGAGCAAATATTCGCCCGCGAAAGCCTTAATTGGATTGCTAAATTTTTGGTGATTCAATAAAGGTAAGACGATTAATTAAAAAGACAATTATACATTATATTATTATAATTGGATATTTACGAGCAACATTTTTTAATTCCTACGGGACAGATTAGAGCTCAACAAATTCCATGATTCGGTGTATTATTCATTAAATAATATATCTGTAATATTCTTTAATTGTTTCATTCGCGAGGAGCTGGATGAGAAGAAACTCTCATGTCCGGTTCTGCAGTAGAGATGGCATTGAGAAACAACCATCAACTATAACCCAAAAAGAACCAGATTTCGTAAACAACATAGAGGAAGAATGAAGGGAATATCTTATCGAGGCAATCGAATTTGTTTTGGCGGATACGCCCTTCAGGCGCTTGAGCTCGCCTGGATCACATCTAGACAAATAGAAGCGGGGCGACGCGCCATGACACGATACGCGCGTCGTGGCGGAAAAATATGGGTACGTATATTTCCAGACAAATCGGTTACAGTAAGAGCTACCGAAACACGTATGGGTTCGGGGAAAGGATCCCCCGAATATTGGGTATCAGTCGTTAAACCCGGTCGAATACTTTATGAAATGGGTGGAGTATCAGAAATTGTAGCGAGAGAAGCTATTTCTATAGCTGCGTCCAAAATGCCTATACGAACGCAATTCGTTATTCCGGAATAGGGATGTGGAACGAAAGGAAAGGGGCCCTTGTGATGAAAAAACCCGCTGTTTATTTCTATTTATTTCTGGAAAAATAATATTTCTTCTTTTTTTCTTCGCCTTTTGAAGAAAAAAAAAAATAATGATATGATTCAACCTCAGACCAACAGCGGGGCGAGAGAATTAATGTGTATTCGAATCATAGGAGCGAGTAATCGCCGATATGCTCGTATTGGTGACGTCATTGTTGCTGTAATCAAAGAAGCAGTGCCCAATATGCCTCTACAAAGATCAGAAGTAATCAGAGCTGTAATTGTACGTACACGTAAAGAACTCAAACGCGACAATGGTATGATAATACAATATGATGACAATGCAGCAGTTGTAATTGATCAAGAAGGAAATCCAAAAGGAACCCGAGTTTTTGGTGCGATCGCTCGGGAATTGAGACAGTTGAATTTTACTAAAATAGTCTCATTAGCTCCTGAGGTATTATAAATAAATGCGAAATACTAATAAAACATAACATAATAATAGCAGGGTATCTGAATTAGATTCCATTCCCATAAATTAGTAGAGTGCTTTAGTAGATTGTGTCTCAGGCATATACCTTTAATAATAAATTCATAAAAAAGCGGATCATGTTGATTATATAAAAACTCGAGGCACCAATAATTATGTTCATATGGGTAGGGACACTATTGCCGAAATAATAACTTCTATACGAAATGCTGACATGGATAAAAAAGGAACGGTTCGAATAGCAGCTACAAATATCGCCGAAAATATTGTTAAAATACTTCTACGAGAAGGCTTTATTGAAAATGTGAGAAAACATCGAGCAAGCAATAAAAACTTCTTGGTTTCAACTCTGCGACATAGAAGGAATAGACAAGGACCATATCGAACTGTTTTAAAGCGTATCAGTCGACCCGGCCGGCGCATTTATTCCAACCATCAACGAATTCCTAGGATTTTAGGAGGAATGGGTATTGTAATTCTTTCTACTTCTCGAGGTATAATGACAGACCGAGAGGCTCGGCTAGAAGGAATTGGAGGGGAAATTTTGTGTTATATATGGTGATCTTTCTGGGATCCGAATTGCATCCGCAACGTCCTTTTTTGTTTTGTGAAAAAAAAGAGGAAAGACGGGTTGTCTAATATCACTCATTAGTTGATAATTCAAGGGGGTTACCTGGAATGAAAGAACAAAATTGGATTCATGAAGGTTTAATTACTGAATCACTTCCAAATGGTATGTTTCGGGTTCGTTTAGATAATGAGGATCTTATTCTAGGTTATGTTTCGGGAAGGATCCGACGTAGTTTTATACGGATACTGCCAGGTGATAGAGTAAAAATTGAAGTAAGTCGGTATGATTCAACCAGGGGACGCATAATTTATAGACTCCGCAATAAAGATTCGAACGATTAAATGGCTTTTTCAACATTCCTCTCGCGCGGATACAATTGGAAGTTCCAAATTTTATTTAAAATTTTAAGAGACTTATTTTCTTCCAAAGAGTAGAAGGAATGACAAATATGAAAATAAGGGCCTCCGTTCGTAAAATTTGTGAAAAATGCCGGCTGATCCGTAGGCGGGGAC